TTCCCGAAATCCGTTACCTCATTTCTCAATCTAGTTTCAGTAAATTAAGCTCCAATAAGATATTTCTTCCGGTGTTAGGATGCATTATTCAATGTGAAATCAATATGGAAAACCCGGCGTAATTGGAAGGAGCGAAACAAACAGAAGCAGATATGGATGGTAAACAGAGCTCTTCTCTTCCTGCTCGAAATAGTTTTTATGGGTCCCACACCATAGAGATAGGGTATGAGCGTAGGTAACAGATTGCTCAGTGTGCCTGGCCTATTTGTTTTACTAGCTCCACCCGAAAGGAAACTGAGAGGCAGTTTCAGTTTGGCAAGTCCCCAAATTCAATTTAAAAGATTTTCTGAAGAATGTTGCGAGGGAGTCGAGGCTGCCTCCACCTCTACTTAACACCCTTGTAGCCTTATAACTATACTTAATATACCAGCATCCTACCCCTAAACCGGTGCTAACTCCCCCTCCGCTAGGCTTTCGGTCTTTCTCAGTCATAATCTCTGAGATATGGGGTTGCTAGTAACAACTGGTGACAGAAACGGCTTGACCTCCCCGAGCTCTTGTGGTACAATCTCTTCCCTGCGGAACCTAGATTTCTGATTCGGTTCGCAGGGGAGGGGTAGTGGAGGCTTGACCAGTGGCTCGCGACGGAACAGGCTGACTAAGCCGCAATCAACTAAGCAAATAACCTAGTAAGCAAATAACCTAGTAACCTTAACTTATTTTTATTTTTTATTTTGTTTTTTTCGTTGCTACTTCAGCGTCGTCGTCGCCGGCAAACTTCAGGTAGTGATTGGATCCTACCTACTCCATTTTTTAGCTCACCTACTTGTTAGGGTAGTTCGTTGGCGTTAGGTTGCCGGATCCTCCTCAGATAGCCTCGTCGAGACGAAATAAAGAACGAGAGTGAGATATCGAAACTGTCTTCATTTCAAAAAGGATTCCTTATCAAAAAATGATTAATGATGCGGATAAGCTGATACCGACTCGTCAATCTCCTCCATACTCAATCCGCATCATATTACTTGCTTGCACGAAAACGGGGAACTCATTAACAAATCTACCGATCGATTTGATAGATTTTTCATCTTTCTATCTGCGTTGCTTATTAATAATAACGGGATCCAGAAAATGAGTGGGGCGCGAGGCCGAAGCCTTAAAAATAAATTGAAAAGAATTTAATTTTTTCCTTTTATTTTTAATTTGTAGTTGGAAACAATTGGGAGGAATTTTGGACTCCCTTTCTCATCTCAGGGGTAACTGAATGACGAGGAGCCGTATGAGGTGGGAATCTCACGTACGGTTCCGTATAGTGACATTGGAGCTGTCGACTATTCCACGACTACACCAAAAAAACCCAACTCTGCCCTACGTAAAGTCGCGAGAGTTCGATTAACCTCCAAGTTTGAGGTAACGGCTTACATACCAGGTATTGGCCATAATTTGCAGGAACATTCGGTGGTCCCCGTGAGAGGCGGAAGGGTCAAAGACCTACCCGGTGTTAGGTATCACATCGTTAGGGGAACCTTAGATGCTGTAGGGGTGAAGGATCGTAAAAAAGGGCGTTCTAGTGCGTTGCAGAACATTGTCACAACTTGTATCATTGCGACGATTCCGTATCAGTTGTTCTGATATGTTAAATGTGTAGCTGACCCAGTATTGCAAGGGGACTGAAGCCTGCTACTACAGAGATTGATAGAGATTAATTATTATCTATCTATTTGTGTGAAACAACTTGGTGTCTAAGGTGTTCTACTCCACTAAGTTGAGTTTTACCTGGACTCCCACCTGGAAAATCTTGGGACGTCTTTTCCTCTTGGAACAGGTTTAGATTACGACTACGTAGATTCAGTGAAGGCTTTATGCACATCTACTGATTGGATTGATAAACCTACGGACATTCCTAGTAAGATAACTGAATTGCAAGATTTTCTTCTTCTATATCTAAATTTCGATTTTTTTATCCGTGGAATAAGGGAAAACGGATACCCAATATGCAATGAGTAAATATGATTTGCATCTCAAAAAATAAATGGTTCAAAATCATTTGAATAGTTTCTAGTCAATCATGTGGAAAGCTGTATTCGATGAAAGTCGCACGTGCGGTTTGGAGGGAGATCCTCGACTAATTGGTGGATCCACCCTACAATATGGAGTGAAGAAGCCGAAATAGTAGCCTAAGATACCATTGAAATAAAAGAATTGATTGAAATCTGACATATTTATATTTGTAAACTCGTGTTACATCGGAGCAGTGTAGTGAACAGAAAGAAAACTATCGAATCAGATCCAATTTATCGTAATCGATTAGTCAATATGCTAGTTGATCGTATCCTGAAAAATGGCAAGAAATCACCGGCTTATCAGATTTTCTATCAGGCTATGAAGCGGATTAGGTAAAAGACAAATAGGAACCCACTGTCTGTTCTGCGACAGGCGGTGCGCGGGGTAACTCCCGACGTAGTGACAGAAACCAAACGTGTAGGTGGATCAACTTATCGAGTTCCCGTTGAAGTAGTACCGGCAGAGGGAAAAGCTTCGGCTATCCGGTGGTCATTAATCGCGTGTCGAAAACGCTCAGGTCGAAGTATGGCTTTAAGATCGAGTGATGAATCAATGGATGCCGCCAGAAATTCCGGTAGTGCCATACGGAGGAAAGAGGAGACTCATAAAGTTGCGGAAGCCAACAAAGCTTTTGCCCATTTCCGTTAGTTTCGGATTCGTTCCAATCCACAATATTTTCGTCGTGGATTGGAACCGGGGCACAAACTATCTGGGAATCAAGAAGCACTACGAAGAAGTGGTTGAGTGAGGGGTGAACGACGAATAACGGGTGTCCAATCTAAGCCACAAGTGGGGATTGGCAACTACTTCTCTCTTAGGTTGTTAATTATTAGACTCCTCCTAATCCTAATAGGGTAGCGGGGGGAGGGGGGCCAATGCAGAGTTGCGGAGTGCCTCGCAGAAAGGCTTGACGCATGACCAGTTTTTCAGAGACTGAAATTGATTGGGACGCGCATCACATGGAGTAAAAATTGTTTGAGATATTGGGAAGAAGCCCCAATATCCGGGAATTCTGGGGACTCAATTAATTTCGGTTGACACAGATTAGTTTTTGTGATATATTATAAATTAACAAGCTTACTAGCCTGGGGAATCACTAATTATTTCTTGAAAACCGAAAATTACCATGACCGCAACTTTAGAACGACGCGAAAGCGCAAGCCTATGGGGTCGCTTCTGCGACTGGATTACCAGCACCGAAAACCGTCTTTACATCGGATGGTTCGGTGTCTTAATGATTCCCACCTTGCTAACCGCAACCTCTGTATTCATCATTGCTTTCGTCGCAGCTCCTCCTGTAGATATTGATGGTATTCGCGAACCCGTTTCTGGTTCTTTGTTATACGGTAACAACATTATCTCTGGCGCTATCATCCCTACTTCTGCAGCTATTGGGTTACATTTCTACCCAATCTGGGAAGCAGCTTCCGTCGATGAATGGCTTTACAATGGTGGTCCTTATGAACTTATCGTTCTTCACTTCCTACTTGGTGTAGCTTGCTACATGGGTCGCGAATGGGAACTAAGCTTCCGTCTAGGTATGCGTCCTTGGATCGCTGTTGCGTACTCGGCTCCTGTCGCAGCTGCTGCCGCCGTCTTCCTGATCTACCCAATTGGTCAAGGAAGTTTCTCTGACGGTATGCCTCTAGGCATTTCTGGTACTTTCAACTTCATGATCGTCTTCCAGGCTGAGCACAATATCCTTATGCATCCCTTCCACATGTTGGGTGTAGCTGGCGTATTCGGCGGCTCTCTATTCAGTGCTATGCATGGTTCTTTGGTAACTTCTAGTTTGATCAGAGAAACAACTGAGAATGAGTCTGCTAATGCAGGTTACAAGTTCGGTCAAGAAGAAGAAACCTACAACATCGTAGCTGCTCACGGCTATTTCGGTCGTTTGATCTTCCAATATGCTAGCTTCAACAATTCTCGTTCTCTGCACTTCTTCTTAGCTGCTTGGCCCGTAGTAGGTATTTGGTTCACCGCTTTAGGCATTAGCACCATGGCATTCAACTTGAATGGTTTCAACTTCAACCAATCCGTGGTTGACAGCCAAGGTCGTGTCATAAACACCTGGGCTGATATCATAAACCGTGCTAACCTAGGTATGGAAGTCATGCATGAACGTAACGCTCATAACTTCCCCCTAGACTTGGCTTCTGCTGAAGCTCCTTCTATAAACGGATAACATCCGTCTGGTTATGCAGCACAACTGGATACCAAATCTCTCAACTTTAGGGGAGATTTGGTGTCCAATGAGATGAAAGTTCGTGCGGTGGAACGAATGAAAAGAATGGTAGCAGCTTCTCACAATTTCACGATTATCAGTTTCCAACCTTAAATTCTGAAAACTATTTGGAATATCCTTCTGCGATTTAATAGATTACGAAGTTTCCTACTCCGATTTGCAGAATGCTTGTAATCTCCCACCCCAATCTTTTGGATAAAAGAAGGAGTGTATTCCTCATTTCAAATATTTTCTATTGTCTTGCTATATAAATGCAGCTAATATGTGTATCAACCGAAGGACCTATCTAGACTGCCTAACGGATAGATCTTGTTCACGTCCGGTGGGGAGCCAACTGAATCAACAGAGGGGGCGGACGTAGCCAAGTGGATCAAGGCAATGGACTGTGGATCCATCACGCGCGGGTTCAATCCCCGTCGTTCGCCCATCCAATTGGGTAACTCGATCCCATCGCTCTGCTTGGAACAGGGAAGAACTGTTAAGGTGGATGGGATTTGTGTGGGTCTCCCCGACAATAACAATTTAGAATTCCCGATCTAATTCCAATTTTGGATACGACTATTCACAGAAATCACTAGACTCGTTTGAAATATGTATTTCATCCTATCTTGAAATTTTCAATATTATTGGTATAATAAATGTGGGAAATAGATAGTATCTACCGCATAAAATTAATATGAAAAAAGAAGATAAGGTAAAAAAGGTGGCAAGAGAAAGCGTAGGAAGTCCAGATTTTTCATCTAAAATTTCGGAGTTAGTAGAAGTCAGTCTATTAGATCACTTCTTCGAATCATTGAAAAACCAACATCTCAAAGAATTTTTAATTAGTCCATCTTCCAATTGTGAACCTTTTATCAGATTATCTGACTTGTGATTTCTAAGTTCACTATTTCTACGCAATCTGCGTGATTCACTAAAAAGAGATAGTGGCATCACCCTGGAGATGCTGATGTTGCTAACAATACTAATTTCTATGCATTGCTTGAGTGACAAAAGGTCGATCGAAGGAAGTTTTGTACTAACGGGAGTCGTTAATGGGGGTGACGGAGTAAGAGAGAAACAAGCGGAAAACCTTGGTGATTTTTCCTGCGACTGCTTTCTCCGATTCGAAAGATCTTTATCTGTTGGAAGGAGTGGAAAGGGGAGAATATCTGTTTCCCATTACTTAGGTTTGAACGAAGATATTTCTGCAGGTTCGACGAAAGAAGAGAAGCAAGTTCGCTATGATGCGATGATTCCTCTGGTTTCCGGTAGATGGAAGGCATGCGTAGTGAGGGGTTCACTCTTTGGCAGAGATATATCCAAGGATGATCCTGAAAGGATTCAAGTATTTTGTAGGGGTAGGTGTTTACAAAATTCACGTAGGTTTTTCAAATTCTACAACTATCTGGTAGTTTCTAAAAACAACCAAAGTGATTTTGATTCATTATTCTTTTGGGAAAATCGTAACAAGCGAGATCCGGGTCGGTTACAAGCAACACAATTGAGAAACGACTCATTAAGTCCCGTAGTATTAAACTCCTATGACGATGCGTTACTTGAATCCGGAGATTCAGCAGATCACCAGGGAGATAGATCGGGATTTGATTTCGAGCGAGAAGCCTTTTCCAACTTGTCTTCATTTACGTCTTGTAAGAAAACGACGTCGTTTCGTGGCTGTATATCCGGATTAGATTGTGACAAAAATGGGGAAGAATTCCCCATTCTACACACTTATTCACAAATGAGAGATGGATTAATAAATCAACTCACCAAAATTCTCTTGATAATCGAGAAATCGAATCTGATTTCTGATGGGGCAGTAGTTACTGACGTCAGTAATAGCGTCAAATCTGGGAAAGGATTTCCATTGAAAATGAAGGGCGACATGCCGCTTACTCAAATATCTGGCAAAAAACTTGGGCTAGCGAGTAGCAGACACCTCAGTGAGATTCTTCCAAACTATTTTCAAATATCTTTTTTAGGTATACTTAGAGAAATAAGTAATCGAAGTGAAAATACTACTTTTTCAAACTAATTGAAAGAAGAGAGTAACATACATTCAATATATTTTTTAGTTAGATTGTATGGACGAAATAGAATCATACCTCTCTACTCAACATACATATTTCTTTTCTATGACTATTTCTGCGCATTATCTACTGAATATTTCTTCCAAATAAAATATCGGTTGGATGGCTGGACGGGGATCGGGGGGTACACCGGTGTAACAAGAATTGCAACTGAATAAATAGTATCGAAATGGAAAGATAACGTAGGGCGCCTATTGAACGAATATATTACTTTTCAAATTGATGAGTATAGAAATGTTCAGTCAAATGTGCATAGATGGCTCGATACGACCGAGGATTCGTCTTCTTTCCCCGTCGGGGAAGTCTTAAAGTATGACTTGGAGGAATCAATTTGCCGTGTATCAATAATAAGAAGCGAATTACTCAGTAATATTGGTGTCAGTCTCGGTGGTAGCAACCAACAGAACGAAAAATATTTTCATCGATTTCTCAATGTTTTATTTCTTTATAAAATGATTGTTGCTGAGGTTACTCGCCAGAAAGTTTTGATATATACCATTGATTATTGCATCGAAAAATTGAACGATATAGATCTCGAGAAATTAAACAAGATAGATCTCACGAAGCTTGATCTTTTATCAAGTTTATTCGATGGTTACATTGATGAACAGATACTTTTCCTCAAAACAATTCTTGAGAGAAAAAAGAGTTTATTCATTGAATCCAAACTGTTAATGAGTAAGAAATCGGTAGGCTCTTCGACCGAGCTGGAACCTGCAGCGAATCCTACTTCTATTGGGTTGCCCCGCATCGAATCTATCCGAGCAGGATTTTCAGGCGATGACTTTTCCATTACGGGGAGGCAATTTTGGAATCTGTTTCTGCATGATTTAAACCGTGGGGGAGGTTCAACTAGAGATATTGGTGAGAATATTTCGAGATACATCTCCGATCAGGTTAATAAACTAAACTTTCTAGACGACTCACCTATACGGAACTGTGCTGGAAGCAACTTTATTCCGAGAATCAAAAGGAATTTTTTTACTGGGAGATGCAACAGTAGTTATCTCAACGTCTTAGAAAACTTCTATGTGGGCTCCGAAGATGAAACCATCTCATCTGATACCATCTCATTTATTCATCCCCAACTGTCGGATTCGTTGTCATCCAACTTATCAAAACAAACAGCGGGGGAGGTTGCTGGTCACGTACTCACACCAATTCAATTTATTTTATCTAATCTGCATGAATCCACAGCATTAGTAACTCATTCAGATGGACTTTCCAATTCTATTTCGGATCTGAAGAGGTTACTGGCGAGTTTGAACTTATCTCCTCGTGAAACGATAGAGTCACTTCTATATTCGTGCAGTAGCGACGGAGTTTCTTTGGAGAAAACGTCGATAAACTCCGATTCGTCGTCGGATCGGCAACCCCAACCTCGTCTCGAGAATCTGGTATTGGATCGAGTCTATCAGAAGAATTTGTCTATTAAGTATTTCGGGGAACCAGAAGAATTGGAAACATCTTATTGGTCGCTAAGACTCCCATTATGCAACGATGTAACATCGAGATCTGTAGCAGAATCGATTGGAAAGGAGGTTGCGTACGAAGATACGGACTTTGCGGATCAATCTATACGGAGGGAGGCTATTCGTCCATCCAACTTTATCAATTTCAATGAATTATTAAAAGATTTGAACAGATATAAGATCTCTTGGATCTTTTGGAAAGACAATATCGGTGAAAAATGGAGCTTATTTAGAGATTACATACCTTGGTTTTTTACCCCCACCTGGTGGAAATACTTCTACGACCTGATTAGAGAAACATATCCAGAAATAGGACTTAAAATAAGTTATGACTCAAATCATAATTTTCCTAGAATTTATAAAAGAGTGGCTGAAGATGTAATAGATGGCGCGAAAGCCTATTTATCCCAAAGACTGCAAAGCCTAGGATTGAGATTCGACAACGATTCTATCAATACTATAGTATCCGAGATAGGTCTTCTTATTTTCGAAGAAATTCCTGATGAAGCGGAGATTTTACATTCGGGAGGATGGTCAGTATCTCAATTTTCCACTAGGTCTATCTTCTATTACTTCATCCTTTCAGTATTAATTGTTCTTGCATTATGCAAACACCCTTTGTCTGCCGTTTCGGGTTCCAATTCCTTTCATTTATGGAAACGTTTCAATACTATTGAATATTTGACAGACCCAACGCGTGGATCCTATTTGAAAGAGGTAATGCATTCCCCTTCGACAAGCTAAATGTCAACGAGAGATCTACTAATCTATTCTTTGAATAGATTCTTGAATTATATAAATAATATAATCTTTTTCTTCTTTGTGAAAGATGAAATCGATTCATGGATATTTCATAAAGAAAGCCCCGATATCTTAGATAGTAAGAAAGAACTACTGACTCAACATTTAGTGACGAATAAAATTCTTTATAGGTATGTGTCGAAATTGAACTCTAATTATGATTTATTGAGCAACGAGATTTCTCATGAACCTTATCCACAAGAAAGATCTAATGTTTTGGCATACTTACGTCAATTCTGGCAAAATGATCTATTGAGTCACAAGATCCGTAAGTTGGATCCTGCGGAGAAGTGGTCTTTTTCCGCCCTCGAGAGAAATATTCTATTTTCAGTAACAACGAGACGAAGAGGCAGTCTACTAAATATGCCATGTCATGACATACCTATCTCACTCCAATCGGGATTATTACCATCTAAAGGAATTTTGCTAGTAGGACCCATAGAAACTGGCCGATCTTCCATTATTAGAGATGTAGCATTCGATTCCTACTTTCCAGTGGTGAAACTACCAATGAAAAAGCTGATATACAACCGATCCTTTTTCAATAATGTACGTGGAAATTTCATTTCGAAAGAAAGCGTACACCGATTAAATTTCGTTTTTGAAATGGCGAAAGAGATGTCTCCCTGTACACTATGGATTCAAGATATTCATGAATTGAATATTCATCGTTCGTATCATAAGCTAGAAGCTGATCCCAAGTTCTTACTTTGCCAAATATTGAAAAGTATTGGTGACAGGCGCGGCAATTCTAACATGCGCAAGAATGTTGTTATCGCTACGACTCACGTACCTGCGAGGATAGATCCAGCTCCAATAGCTCCGAACCGGTTAAACTAATTGATAAACTTTCGAAAATCCAACGGGTATCAACGTCAAAAAGATTTACCAATTCTATTACGTATCAAAGGTTGCGAAATGGGGGCTAATCCGCCCCTTCCTCTTATTGAAGGTACTGGGTCTGGAACTACGGGTTATAGTAGACGAGATTTATTCCTTCTTGCTAATGAGGCGTTATTAATAGGTACTTCCAGAAGAAGTAAGATTATATGTAGCGACGCAATTGAATTAGCTTTGCATAGACAACATTCGACTGCTAGTGATACGGGCAATGGGATAGAATCCGGTTCTGAATGGGACATCTTTTCTCACGAGATAGCGGAAGCTACCTCAAAGAATAGTTTGATAGATACCTATCTCACGAATACATATATTGGTCGTAACGCGTTGAAAATGCGATTTTACTATTTGTCTAACTGGTATGTGGAACCTTCAATAACCGAGTCAACATTTAATGAATTCACTCTATTTTCGCATATCCTAGGGATACTAGCTGGATTAGTAGCTCGCGATTCGCTCCAAATGGATATGAGAAAGAAAGAAAATTTCATTGTTATTGACAAACTCGTAGAGAATGACTTGAACCTAGCTTGTGGTGTACTAGAAAACCTCTCGACTAATTTCTCACGTTCGGAAATTTGTAGAGACGGAAGTCGACGCGGTAGTAGTCTTTCCTTTTCCGTTCCTATCGGTAAACCCAAGTATTGTTCAGGTGTAACCTCTCCAAGTCGTTCTTCTAAATTTATGAGAAAGGGGGGATTTAGCAGTCTAACCGACTTCGAACTGCAACAGTCACCCGAACTAATAAACTCAAGTCCGACGGAAGTGTCGCGCGAGATCACTTGGTCCCATAAGGCTTGGCGTCTCCGTTTCCTGCGAAGCGGGGCTTATGAATTGATGAGGGTATCATCTGAACCCAATCATTTGTATAATTTAATTCTCCTTTACCAAAATCGGAATTATATACCCCAACAAGATTTCGAATTCAATAAGATTAAGGGTGACAGAAGTAAATGGTGTGAGAAAAGCGGATATCTATTTAGTTTTGAAAAATCTGCGACTAATGTGACAGATAAATTTGTTAAAAGATTGGAAAACCGGTTGGATAATATGTTGTTACGCGAGCAATTTCTCGAATTGGGAATATCCGGCGACTCATCTAATGAATATGAAACACACTGTAATCGATTAGATGAAACGACTCGACTCTTCGGGGGGCGCTTCATCTGGGACCCCATGCTTCTGTTCCAGCCAGATCCTAACATTCCTTCCTCGCGTCGCAGCTTGTTGCCGACGAAAAAACTGGCGCGGAGGCTTTACACCATTTACGGTATGAGAAGGCAGCACCTTAATAAAATGTCAAATAAAAAAATTAAAAATTTCTTTCTCTATAGTGAAGATAATAGTGAAGATAATAGTGGAGATAATAGTGAAGATAATCCAAAATTGAAACCTAACTCATCTATTAAGCGGTGGAATAATCTCCCTTTGGATGAAGAGGAGCGAGATTCCGAATACGTCAAAGAAATTTCCTCTATGGATATACATCTGCAATATCCGCAGACATTTAGTCCCGCTCGATTTGATTCCTACGTGGTAGCAGAAGATTTTCCGGAGCGATTTATTCGGTTTAGGCTTCTGGTTCATAGAAACAAATGGATGAGGCGAAACCATTGCCCATTTCAGGATTTTCTTATCTATAATATGTTGCTTGAAATTTATTAATATCTATCCCATCCGTTCTGGTTTGGTGGGGCGTCACTGGATCAAACGACGAAACAATTTTGTTCATGAAAGTTCATAGAACAAATCTTAGATACCCTTCATTCTGTCTAGATCTCTAGCGATGTAATTATAAGCCAAATTCAGTAAAAGGAAGATCTATATTTTCCTTTTACTGATATAAATCATTTTCCCGTAGCATATCAAATAGTTAAGGAACTGAAGGCCATTTTCTATATGAGTCTCTCTGCTTAGAAAGAAGATTGAGAAAGGACAATAGCTTATTCCATAGGGATTTTGCAAAACAGCTTCTTAACATCACGCTTGGAATAGATCCTTTCTAAAATTGTGGATTTAGTCCCCTCCCCAGATGACTTACTGATTCGCCCATTTCAATCATTCAATACACCGGAATTGAAGAGGGGACCCCCAAAAGAAAGGTGACCTCATTAATAGTTCTTAATAATAGGCAGGGTCCTCGTCTCGGGGGTATTCGAGGGGTGAGAACGTACAAATCTTTTTCTTCCTCAATTGTTAAAGCTGGAAATAAGCACGATAGTGAATCATTCACTGGTTGGTGGATCATGGTCCAACACAATTTGATTTGGCATATGTGGGAAACACAACCACCCAATTACTAGGAATTATTGACGCAGATTCGAACGAATCTCCCCGGGTAGGATTCGAACCTACGACCAATCGGTTAACAGCCGACCGCTCTACCGCTGAGCTACCGAGGAAAGTGGTAGGGGATTCAGTCTCATACGCACTCAAAGACCTCTGTTCCTTTGTTCTTCGAATCGCTTCTAAATCTGTAAGACGTTAAGCTTTCCCCGACATTTTGTGAAGTAGACTTCGCGTACACCCTAACTCCCATTCATTATAGGAGTAGGCGGCGGCGATGGCAATCCCATTTGAATGGGAGGGTACCCGAATCGTGGGAGAGGGGGGGGGGGGGTCAACCGATCGAGGTCGAGATCAACCCCACAAGCCCCCCACGATCTGTATCGATCGGTCACCAATTAGTACTTCCTATTTCCCCCCCTCCAAGAAGCATAGTAGAATAGCCGCAGGATTCTCCTACCTCATAGAAAGAAGTAATATCTTTGAGAAATAGAAGTAGCAAAAATAAGAAAGATAGAGATGGGGAAGATGAACAATAGTCGGGAGAAATGAACACGAATTGGAGCTTCGCGAAACGAAAGTAGCAGCTTACGGCAAGGGCGGAATTGGAAAATCAACAACTAGCTGCAACACATCGATAGCTTTAGCTAGACGGGGAAAACGGATATTGCAAATTGGGTGTGATCCCAAACATGATAGTACCTTCACCCTTACGGGATTCTTAATACCTACAATTATAGATACTTCACAATCGAAAGATTATCATTATGAAGACGTATGGCCCGAAGATGTAATTTATAAAGGTTACGGCGGAGTAGACCGCGTAGAGGCTGGCGGACCCCCCGCGGGGGCGGGCTGTGGAGGATATGTCGTGGGAGAAACGGTGAAGCCATTGAAAGAATCAAATGCTTTTTATGAATACGACATTATCTTATTCGACGTTTTGGGAGATGTAGTTTGCGGGGGTTTTGCTGCTCCACTGAATTACGCGGATTACTGTATTATTATAACTGATAATGGATTCGATGCCCTTTTTGCAGCAAATTGTATTGCCGCGTCGGTCAGGGAAAAGGCACACACCCACCCCTTGCGGCTAGCCGGTTTAGTAGGAAACCGAACATCTGAAAGAGACTTAATTGACAAATATGTAGAAGCCTGCCCCATGCCCGTACTAGAGGTGCTACCTCTAGTGGAAGATATTCGTATTTCGAGGGTAAAAGGAAAGACGTTATTTGAAATGGCTGAATGCCAACCAAATCTGAATTTTGTTTGTGATTTCTACTTAAATATAGCGGATCAGACTTTATCTAAGCCAGAGGGAATCGTACCACGAGAAATTCCAGATAGAGAATTGTTTAGCTTACTTTCCGATTTCTATTTAAATCCCAATTCGGGAAAGAGAGAAGAAACTCGAAATGGTCAACAAGATACTCCGCTTGACTTTACAATTATTTGATACTAAAGAGGCTGCTTCTTTGCGTATAAATATATACAACTAAATACTCCTCCGAGGAAACACTTTCATGAAGACTCTCGAAATTCCTACTTTTGAGTGCGAAACTGGTAATTATCACACTTTCTGTCCCATTAGTTGCGTAGCTTGGCTATACCAAAAGATTGAAGATAGTTCTTTTCTAGTAGTAGGTACGAAAACTCGCGGTTACTTCCTGCAGAATGCCCCTGGAGTCACGATTTTCGCGGAACCTCGTTACGCAATGGCGGAACCAGAAGAGGGAGACATCTCAGCTCAATTAAATGATCAAAAGGAATTAGAAAGAATTTGCTTACAAATAAAAGGTGATAGAAACCCCAGTGTTATTATTTGGATCGGCACCTGCACTACAGAGATAATAAAAATGGATTTGGAGGGCATAGCGCCCAAATTGGAGAAGCAAATTGGAATACCAATTGTGGTTGCACGGGCAAATGGGTTGGACCATGCCTTCACCCAGGGAGAAGATACTGTATTAGCTGCCATGACGCATCGATGTCCAGAATGTAATCCCCGTGTTACGCACCAACAGGAAGAAAACGTGGCCGAAGATGTTATGGTTGACGTCGATCGAAACAACAAATTTTCTGGAGGAAGGGGTAAATTAAATAGATGTAGTTCAGTACTTTTTGGATCTCTACCTTCAAGTGTAGCTTCTCAACTGAATTTGGAATCGAAGCGTCAGTCTGTTCCTGTATCGGGTTGGCTACCCTCACAAAGGTACAACGAACTACCTGCTTTAGGCGAAAGCGTCTACGTCTGTGGAGTAAACCCTTTCTTGAGCCGGACGGCGACAACATTGATGCGTCGGAGGAAATGCCAGCTGGTCGGGGCGCCTTTTCCCATCGGTCCCGATGGAACACGCGCTTGGATAGAGAAAATTTGTTCAGTATTTGATGTAAAGCCTGATGGCCTCGAAGAAAGGGAGAATCAAATCTGGAAAATTCTTAGTGATTATCTTGAAGTGATAACCGGTAAATCCGTTTTTTTCATGGGAGATAATCTATTGGAAATTTCTATGGCAAGATTTTTAATTCGATGCGGAATGGTTGTTTACGAAGTAGGTATTCCCTATATGGATAGGCGATATCAAGCTGCTGAGCTGTTGCTTTTGCGGCATACCTGCAAGAAAATGAAGAAGCCCATGCCTCGGATTGTTGAGAAACCCGACAACTACAGTCAGGTGCAGCGTATGCATGAGCTACAGCCAGACTTGGCAATTACTGGAATGGCTCACGCCAATCCTTTAGAGGCTAGAGATATAGATACTAAATGGTCGGTCGAATTTACATTTGCGCAAATCCACGGATTTGCCAATGCGAGGGACGCTCTCGAACTCGTCACTCGTCCACTGCGACGTAGAAGTGATTCTAGCTTAGGTTGCCGCAGCTTATCGAAACAGACAGTAGATATTTAATTAAACTGTTATCAGAGAAATAATTGTTAGAGATTGGCAATTAATCATTATGAAGAGATATAGATATGTACTCATTCACAAAAATTCTTAATCAGAAAACTTGTTTATCTCATTATTTTTATTTTTTTTTTTACTTTTTTATCTTATGATTAAGAAATAATAAATTGAAATTCAACTTTATTTTTTTAGTAAAATTTTTAGTTCTAAAATTGATTTTTCAAAATCATTTGTATTATTTCACATTTGTGTGTATAATATAGATGGTATTAACGTGGACGTCGAAAGGGTAGATATCGAGATGGGTAATCTCGAGCGACTGGAAGATTTAGACGAAGAGGGAGAAGCGCGAAGGGATAGAAACAAGTGGAATGTTAATTCCGTACATCAAAAAGACTACAACGAATATAAATATATTGGATATTTCGTCACTAACTGGGCTAAAATCGATGAGTCCCTATATACTTTTTGGCCTATACTACGGTTTCCTCGCGACACTACCTGTTGGACCTTCCCAAATCTTATGCATGAGAGCTTTTCTTTTGGGAGGAAATAAAAGTGGTCTCGTTTCTTTGAGTGGCTCAATGCTCGCGCAGCTAATAACTATTTCATCAATATATTTTTCACCAATCTATATATTGTTATCAAAGCCACATCTGCTAACCGTCGCCGTAATACCTTACATGGTTGCATTTTGTCTAACAATGAATGACTTACCGAATTATCAGATTCTACGTCCCGTCACCTCGTTGCGCGACTCACGAGTCATTAGTTTATTTTTCAATAGTTTTTTGTTTCAAATTTTGAATCCTGTTTCATTACCAAATCCTGTGTTGGCAAGATTAACCCACCTCTTCTTCTTTCGTTACAGCAACAATTTAATCTTTGTAATAACTAGCTTTTCAGGTTGGCTAACTGGTCACATGGCATTCAGCTACTTGTCCAAACTCCTTTTGATTCGTGTGGAAAAAGACTCGCCGATAGTATATCTATTGGTAAAACGTGCTATCTACACAACTTTTAGTATTGTTTTTGTAGCAAACGCGTTGATTTATCTAGGTAGAGCTCCGGTTTCTTTTTGGACCGTAAAATTCATGAATGAACCCCATGATAAAGAAATGTCTTTTTGGGAAATTGCTGAATATCCAGATTTCCTGTGGTGGTTCTTCAAGCCGTGGCCTACCTCTTTTTTCGACCCTTCAAGAGGGAATCGGGGTAATCGATTCATCAGAAATAGCCGATCCGATATCGGTAGTAGTTTTTACAAGGGGAAAGTATCTACGTATTTTTTTAAGAAGTGTTTAAGTGATGGGAAACAGAGGTTATGCATTGCGACGTTGCCCAGTTTGTCAATTTTTGAAAAATAATTGGAGAAATCTCTAACTATAACTATAATGAGGTCCCATAGATTTGGGAGAACCCATTTTTCATATCGAGGCTGGATTTTAAAAAAATTAGTAAGAAATAGAATCTTTCAAAGAGAATTACTAAATCGAGTCAAATTATTGGATACCGGGCTTTCCTTTTCGAAAGCGATGGAAAGAAAAATTCGATTGATAGCTAGGGGTAAGAAAAGGGTACCCCATGTTTACGATCCTTTCGTGACTAATTTACGTGTGCGGATTCCAGTCCCACAAACATTTTTAACAGTAGATGAGTTAGATTTGACCATATGGAATTGGAATGAGTTAGAGACAAAGAAAAAAATTAGGAAGGGGAAGGGTGGCTCCATAACTAAAAAGAATTCTATCGAAGATTGGATTTCCGTGAAGAATCGGAAATTGAAACGGGGAAGCAGGAATCCTATGCCGTGGGAAACTTTACCAGTGAGAGCTCGACGTATGTTCCAATTTATGTTCAAAAATCGAGTTTTGTATGATTATGACGTACAAAAAATTCTCAAGAAGATCAAATCTCCGTCCGGGCCCGTTGTCACTTGGGAAGAAATAATGAACTTGGATCCCGAAGATCGAGCACTATTCCTGACTTATGTAACACAGGAAGAAAATTGCTACAATTTTGATCAAATTTTCTTGTTGAAGATATTTTCGATAAGCGGTCAGAGACGCCCCTCAACTCCAAGGAAAGGGGTACGCACACTCCACAAAATTGACGATCTGGGTGCAAATCTGGCTCGCAGTAACGAACTATATTTCGATACTGAGTTTGATTTTCCGGGAGCAGACGGCGATATCCGTCACAGAAAATTACGGAATGTTGGCTTCACTTTTGCAAAGGGAAAACCCAGATCAACAAAATTAGTGAAACGATATGCAAGAATATCTGACTTCCGCCGGAAATTTTTGAAGGGATCCATGCGGTCCAGAAGACGGAAGACGTTGCTCCGGGAGACACTTCAGGAAAAAGTGCGTTCGGCTTTTTTCCTTAGATTAATGGAAATACCAATTTTACTTCAACTACCCGTGGAGCAGTTAACGGGTTCGAAGACCGAGAAATTGCCTACCAGCTCGAAAAAGATTATGGATTACCAATTTGGGCAACAACTAACTCCCTTTCCATTGACGGGAAAAATTTTAAGCCAGTCGAAACTTGCTCGTTCAGCTGTGGCGGCTAGATCAGACATAGGTCCCATTCATAATGGAAGAGGTTACATGCTGGTTTTCCAGTCGAGGTTTCGCAAGTTTGTAAAGTTACCTGTACTTATAGTTTCCAAAACTATTGGCCGTATGTTGCTTCGGCAAAATTCCGAATGGAAGAAAGACTGGATAAAATGGAAAAAGGAAATTCATATCAACTGTACATTTGATGGTGAGGAATTTTCGCAGGATCAACTTCCCCCTCGCTGGTTGAGGGAAGGTATACAAATAAAGATTGCATATCCATTTCGGCTGAAGCCCTGGCACTCGGCTGGGAAGAAAAAACGGCTGACTCCTCGGAAAAAATATATGGAAGCTGAATTAATTGAGGATCGAAAATCGAAAAATAAGCAGAAGTTGAAACAAAAGAGGCCTAGATTTACTTATTTAACTGCTTTAGGATATCAGACAGATATACCTTTTGGAAGTATCCAAAAACAACTCTCATTCTGGAAGCCTGTAAGAAAGGAACTGATTCGAATTTGCAGGGAAAACTTTTCATTGAGAACCAAGCAAGCCTATCGTTTCCTCGATTCCAAATTCAATTTGGGAAAATTGTTGAAACCAAGTTTAATCTTATTAAGGAAGTTCAATCTATTTTTTAGACCCGGAGGGGTCTCAGCTGACTTCGTCTCGACTTATAATACTCGGGTAAAGCCTGTACTTAGTGGCAATGCAAATGAAGTAGTAGAAGTAAATTCAAATTTTAATAAAATAAATGGAGGATCTGTTGATATTGTCGGGGAGGTACAACCAGTTAGTAATATTAATAAACAATTAGTTACTCAAAAATCAACTAGTGAAGAATTCGTTGCGGATAATGACGTAGCCGGATTATCAGATCCACTAAGCGAGGAGGTTAATGTAGATCAACCAGATACTGAAACAAGTCAAGTTGATAAATTAACTTTAGATTACAGATTGAAGGATACAGACCTCAGCAATCTCATAAAATTTGATGAGGAAGAACTAAAAGGTTTTAAAGAGATAACCTTGAAGTTACATGTAGTGATTGTAGAAGCAATTGAAAAATTTATATCCGCGACATCAATTTCGTATCTAAAGATTAACAGAGATTTCTACTACTACTTTGGCGAACTTGTTTCGTTGCGCACGCAACTAGTAGAAGTAATTAATATAACTCTTCAAGAAACAGATGTAGTTTTTTTTAGACCGAGAGATAGATTGTCACAATTTGGCAAAACTCAATTACTATCTCAAGCTTATCTCTATAATAGTATTTGGGATTTAAGTGTGGAGGAAAACTTAAACCTGAAATTATTGGCGACTGGTGGCGGGAGCAATCGTGAAGGAGAAACTGGAAGTATCGGAAACTGGAGTGATAGCCAGCCTGAGCAATCTTTGGCTTATTCGGAAAATTCCTCGGGGCTTTTCGTTGGGTACGGCTCAACCATTTCAAGCCCAAGTGAAACGGGTAACTGCACAGATATCTCGTTTGGCAAGGCAACTAGCAAAATTGCAAATAAATTTTACAATGGACACGTTTTGAACTGCATAGAAGAATGGGGAATATTAAAGAAGTTACGTGATCTAGACGCAAGTAATTGGAATAAATGGTTAGATTGCTTCTCCAATTGTAACTTGCCACTGACGCTGTGGCGCGATATAGCACCTCACAGATGGAAAATTAGTTTCGATTGCTTAGACGAACTCAGCCACATTGAAGGAGAAATCGCAAGTGAACGAAAATATCACGTCCTTCGAGATGAGTTACATAATTACTCTATATATGCCAGAAAACCCTTACTTAGGGATCGAATTATAAATCTCAGTAAGCTTCGCAAACGTAGATATCTATTACAAAGTTTCATCGATTTTGTACGAAATGGAGATGTACAAAAATTTTCCATACGACAAGATGCTACCGCACAAAGGTTTCATCGTAAAACTCGTATTTCGAAAATTAATAAAGCGAGGCGGAGGGGGATTAATAGATTACCTAATTTATGCATTTCTGATTCAGAGATTACACTCAACTCTAAATTTGATTTGATGCCATGGCTAGTTACAGATTTTGGAAGAACAAAAAGTTCTTTCAGGAAGAAAAAAAGAAGGTCCGGAGATCCTATTTTGAAGGATAATACTACATATGGCATAGTACCAGATATAACTCGCAGATTCCAAAAAGTATCCGATGAACTGTACGAAGTAATGCTAGATGAAAGAGAAGATATGGACTACCTATTTCGGTGGAAATGGAAATCTGAAACGAAACTGGAAAATTTGAGAAGTCTGACAGCTCTCGCAAGAATGTTAGGAGATGATCGCGACCTCGTCACACTTTGTGCGAATACCAATGTAGATTCCGAGCTATTGGACCTATATTTCAACGCAACAACGAAACTTGGTCTTTTCTATGACCTGTCTATCCCTTCAGCTCATCGTTTATCGATATTACTTGATGATCAAAATTTGGTATACAAAATAATTAATCCGTTGTTGAAATTCAAGTCTAGGCTGAAAAGCAGAGTCGGGAAACAACTATACAGGAAAATCTATAGTGATACATATATCTCAAAAATGTCACTTATAGCCACGGAAGTCAACAAAAGGCGGTCTCATATTTATAACATTGAAGATCTCTTGCTTGTACGACGTCGACGTGAATTCCGATTCCTTCGATCTCTGCTAATTTCGAGGTCTCCAAAACTAGGGGCACACTACTTCGACTTGAAATTTGATTCTATCTCGAAAGTTGAACGGACCCGCAGTAGCGGAGAATATGAGCTTTCGGAGCTAAGGGAAGTTCAAAAAGTTAAACGATTCCTGTGGCCGAGCCACCGTCTAGAGGAATTAGCTTGCACCGGTAGATTCTGTTTCAACATCATTACTGGGAGCCGATTTGCAGTACTTAAAATTCAAATGTATCCTATTATTCGAAATTAGCAGGGGCAAGCGGGTATGAAGCGCAACACGAAGATTTGAACATATGTGTAATTAATTGGAATTATCCAAACGAAGGTAATTTCAATTAATTGCAAGATATATCTAACGTGAGTCGCGGCGGAAGCTGTAACTGTGCGTGAGACATAGATGCCCGCGCCTACTCCATGCGGCATTGCATCACACATGAAAAAATTGGACTTCATTTTCGTCCAAGGGGCCATCGCTGCAACTACTGACTAAACAGTTTATAATCGATTTGAGATGGAGCAAGCAATCGTAATTATTATCATTATTACTACGGATAAATATAAATATATTGACGTGCAGCTAGTCGGTGGGAACAAAGGTACTGGGTTCACCGCTTCCCAAATTTACTACCTGACTCACCAGATTTCGAAACTAACTTCCCACCTGGAATCACACTCCGAAGACTACTCCTCCCGAAGAGGTTTGATAAAATTACTCGGTAAACGTAAGCGTCTCTTAATTTATTTATCCGATGGGGATGTAGCTCTATACGCACAAATTATAAAAAATTTGGGTATTCGAGGTTTAAAAGGGCGTTAAAGAGTGAACAGAGGTTTGATATTTTGACATGTCGTAGTTGGCACAACTTCTTCTGGCGAAGCTAGATCTCATGATATTTACTGAAAAGGAAATGATTTACGGGTATGCATCTTAGAGAACTAGATCCAGTTACAGTAAGCATGGGCCCTCATCACCCATCTATGCATGGTGTTCTTCGACTTGTTGTCGTCTTAGATGGTGAAAATGTTGTTGATTGCGAACCAATCTTAGGATATCTGCATCGGGGGATGGAGAAAATTGCTGAGAACCGGACGACTTTGCAATACCTTCCGTACGTAACAAGGTGGGATTATTTAGCTACCACGTTCACCGAAGCAGCAACGGTTAACGCACCGGAGAGGTTGGCAAATATTCAAATACCTGCCAGAGCTAGCTATATACGTGTAATCATGCTCGAATTAAGCCGAATAGCTTCGCATTTGTTATGGCTTGGGCCGTTCCTGGCAGATATTGGTGCGCAAACTCCGTTTTTCTATATATTTCGAGAAAGGGAAATGATTTATGACTTGTTTGAGGCTGCTACCGGCATGCGAATGATGCACAACTACTTCCGTATCGGGGGAGTTGCCGCGGATTTACCTTACGGATGGGTAGATAAATGTCTGGACTTCTGTCATTATTGTCTCCCAAAAATTCACGAATATGAACGATTAATTACAAGGAATCCTATTTTTTTAAAACGAGTAATGGGAATAGGTTTCATCAGCAGACAAGACGCTATCAGTTGGGGTTTATCTGGACCTGTGTTACGAGCCTCGGGAGTTCAATGGGATCTTCGTAAAATCGACCACTACGAATGTTACGACAACCTGGATTGGCAGATTAAGTGGCAAGAAGAGGGAGATTCCTTAGCTCGTTATTTGGTACGAATTGACGAAATGAAGGAATCAATAAATATTATTAAACAGGCGCTGAAACTTCTTCCGGGAGGTCCATATGAAAATTTGGAGGGTCGACGTCTCGTCCAACAAGAAGGAGAAATAGACTGGGGTGGCTTCAACTACCAATTCGTTGGAAAGAAGTCTTCTCCCACTTTTAAGTTGCCTAAACAAGAGCATTACGTAAGAGTGGAAGCCCCCAAGGGAGAATTGGGAATCTTTTTGGTTGGGGATGGCAGTGTCTTTCCTTGGAGATGGAGGATTCGTCCGCCTGGTTTCATAAATTTGCAAATCCTTACTCAACTGATAAAAGGAATGAAGCTCGCAGATATCACGACAATATCAGGTAGTATAGACATCATTATGGGAGAGGTTGATCGTTAAAATGGCAACTGATATCGAAATTTACGGGAAACAATTAGTTCAATTAGTTAATGAGTTAGAAGTAGTTAATGATTTAGAAGTTGCAACAAATTCTTTTGAATCGATTTGGATTCTAGTTTCTACCCTCATTTTAGTTACGGGAGTCACGGTGGGAGTATCGGTAATCGTGTGGCTCGAACGAAAGGTGTCCGCGGGGGTACAGCAGCGTATCGGACCAGAATATGCAGGTCCACTGGGAATTACTCAATCTCTGGTAGATGGAATCAAACTTCTACTAAAGGAAGACGTCATTCCATCCAAAGGTGATGCCTGGTTATTTACCGTTGGACCAGCCGTTGCGGTCATACCAGTCCTAGTAAGTTACTTGGTAATACCCTTTGACCAAGCTATTATCTTATCCGATCTGGCTATAGGTGTTTTCTTCTGGATCGCCGTTTCAAGTGTCGTACCTTTGGGTCTCCTCATTGCAGGGTATGCCTCGAATAACAAATACTCCTTTTTAGGTGGTCTCAGGGCTGCCGCCCAATCTATCAGTTACGAAATACCCCTGGCCTTGTGTATATCATCTGCATCCCTACGTGTGATTCGCTAAACATAAGTAATAAGTAAAAACTTCTAGCTATTAGTAAATAGTATAGAGATATTGTTAAATAATAAACCAAATAGTTATTTGGGTGAGATCAAACGGCGTTTTCGCAGTTATGAGTTCAAATCCCATACCCCATGTACGGGCGTAGATGCATATCCGAGCGGTAGATGCCGTACCCCAGGTCTAGGAGCCATCCTGGCTTGACGCGGGAACAGATAGTCATTCTTTTGACTTCCTATAGGATAGGATAGGGGTGAGCGGTGAGAAACACCAATATGCGCAAGAGGTTTGTGAAGCAGAGGGGGTTTTGGTAATAATCTGGGGGCAACTTGAGCACCAAGATACCTAAAAGAATTGAAAATTGGAAATTTTTATCTGCTTCTACCGGTATTTCCCCACATGAGGTAGACTCAGTCTTGGTAGGGACAGCTGAGTAGTGCATACAAAAAATTTCAGTCTCGAGTATAGTCCTGTTCACTGTGACGATAACTGCTTGGAACGAAGTAACCCCCACGATAGTTTCGGTGACCAAAAAGTCAATCATGAGCTTTTTTTTTAGTTCTAGTTTGGAACTTGGTACAACAGGCACATCGCCAAACTAGTCCCTCCTATTTTCATTTTCAGATGGAGCTAAAAGTAATTTCGTCTCTTCTATTTAGAGATGAGAAAGATATATACATCGAATTCGATAAGTTTTGCAACAGGTCGCAATTTACGAAAAGGAAATAGATGAGGTTGAGATAGATTCGGAAGCAACTACTCTGTCGCGGCAAACGGAATCTCATTAATTTGAGTTGGCAATTTCTATTTCAGTGACAGATAACGACCATGCGCCACGACTCCATCTCTATCAAATTGATGAGGAGCCGTATGAAACTCTAATTTCATGTACGGTTTTGGATTAGAGACGGGGGGTGCCGTCGACTACCCTTATCTGGTAGCTTGAGTACAGTTGATATAGTGAAGACACAATCCAAATATGGTTTTATGGGGTGGAATCTGTGGCGTCAGCCCATAGGGTTCATAGCTTTTTTTATTTCGTCATTAGCAGAATGTGAAAGACTGCCATTTGATCTGCCGGAAGCGGAAGAAGAACTAGTCGCAGGTTATCAAACCGAATATTCAGGAATAAAATTTGGTCTATTTTATGTTGGTTCTCACTCAAATTTGTCGGCTTCCTCGCCATTTGTAACAATTTCATATTTGGGTGGATGGGATTCCTCAATTCCTTTCTTTGAAAATCTTGGACGAGATTCTTTATTTTCAGATTCTAGCGGTGAGTCGTTTGATGTGTTGGGACCGGGGCTGGGTATCATCATTACATTACCGAAATCTTATTTATTTATATTTATCTCTATTTTAACAAGATGGACTTTGCCTAGGGTAAGAATAGATCAATTACTAGATCTTGGATGGAAATTTCTTTTGCCTATTGCTTCAGGAAATTTGTTGCTGACAGCCTCGTTTCAACTTTTGCTAATAAGCTAGTCTTCTCTACTTCAGTTTCAGTTTAAGTCAAATCTTTTTAATTTATTAACAAGGGAGGGAGACAAATATGTTGTTTGTTTCCTTCCCTCGTACATATAAGATTATATGTACTTAAAAATAAGTAGCAGGTTGGGTTCATTTATTCTATGTTTTCTACACTAATTGAATTTCGGAGTTATGGGCAACAAGCCGTAGAAGCTGCAAGATACATAGGTCAAGGCTTCGCGGTTACTTTAGATCACTCAAATCGTTCACCCATAACTGTCCAATATCCGTATGAGAAAATTTTATCATCCGAACGATTTCGTGGACGTATCCATTTCGAATTTGACAAATGTATTGCCCGCGAAGTATGTGTCCGAGTATGTCCGATCAATCTGCCGGTCGTAGATTGGATCTTGATGAGGGACATCAAGAAAAAACGATTGAAAAGCTACAGCATCGATTTCGGAGTTTGCATCTTTCGCGGAAACTGCGTCGAATACTGTCCAACAAATTGCTTGTCAATGACTGAAGAGTATGAACTTTCCAGTTATGATCGTCATGAACTAAACCAAGATCAAACGGCTTTGGGGCGTTTACCTCTTTCTACATCTCAAGATGTTTCAATTCAAGTGCTTTCGACTTCGTCAAATTTCTTATCCAGAAGCCAAAAGCTTTTGGGGTGAAAAACTTGATATCTAATTAGTCACCTGTAATTTAATTGGATAGTTTGAAAGGTGATTTTACTTATTTGGTTATTTGTAACTGAAAGAAAAAGAAGAAGAGGGAGCACGAAATATAGGTAGAAATCTCATGAAATATTTAAGTACTTGTGTCCAACGAATCTATCTAAATTAATTCATGAATTTATTTTGTCATTAATAGAATCGGGTATTCCACTGGGAAGTTTAGGCACAACATCATTTGCTAACGTGGTTCATTCTGCTTTCTCTTCGGGACTGGTTTTCACCCGTATATCTCTATCATACTTCGTATCGAATGCTGATTCCGTAGCTGCCGCACAACTGCTTGTCTATGTAGGAGCTATAAATGTATTAATTGTGTTTGCTGTAATGGTTACTGAGAAACCGATGCGATCCGGTTCTACTACTCGGGGCGTGGGGTACTTCACCGCTTCAGGAGCTTGCGGGGTGCTCTTTTTGGCGTTGGTTAATACAATTTATAATACGAAATGGTTTGATATCAGTTTTGTTAATCAATCGGAGACTCTTTCGGCAGGTAAACCCACGATTGATACCCACCAACTCGGGTATAAATTACTGAGTGAGTTTTTAGTTCCGTTTGAGCTTCTCTCAATACTTCTTTTAGTTGCTTTGGTGGGAGCAGTTAACCCAGCGCGTGACGAGGACACAATTACAACTGATAAGAAATCATCTTTTTCATCATCTCGCAACAATTCTTCATTTTTTTGATTAAACCTAATTTTCTCAAAAATAAAAAGATAAAAAATTTGCTAAAACCAAAATCTTTGGGGAGAACTTCAATAAATCATGTTTGAACACGGACTAATTTTAGCTGCCTATCTTTTGTGCGTCGGATTTATCGGCCTAGTTACGAGTAGAAATATGGTTAGGGCACTTATGAGTCTCGAGTCAATTTTTAATGCAGTTAATTCAAATTTTATTACATTTTCAAATTTATTGAAAAATAGGCAGGCGGGGGGGGAGCTATTTGCCATATTCGTGATAGCCGTTGCGGCTGCCGAGGCTGCCACTGGGTTAGCTACTGCTCTTTCTCTTCGGCGAAATAGAAGATCTACTCGTATCGATCAATTTAATTTGTTAAAATGGTGATTGATAAATAGATGAAGTGATTTTATCAATCTAATCAATTTTTTGTTCAAATATATTATCTCTATCTATTAAATTGTTTGGATACCTCCCCCCATATTATGTGTCATAAGTAGCCGACTTATTCTTCAAAAAAAAAGGGGGGGGGGGGCAGGTTTTCAAAAAACAAACGGGATTCGATCAGATAAATTTAAAAAGAAAGAGAAATGCTTTACTCGATGAGAAGAAGTAGGTATCTGCGTAAAGGACGAAGAGAAGAGAGTATCATTTCAACTTTTTTACTAAAAAATTGGTATACGAATTTGATAGGAGTAAGTAAACTCGATGGCACATTCAGTGAAAATCTATGACACATGTATCGGTTGTACCCAGTGTGTGAGGGCGTGTCCCACGGATGTGTTAGAGACGATACCCTGGGATGGGTGCAAGGCGAATCAGATAGCCTCTGCTCCTAGAACAGAAGATTGTGTAGGTTGCAAAAGATGTGAATCTGCTTGTCCAACAGATTTTCTAAGTGTACGCGTCTATCTAGGGGCTGAAACCACCCGCAGTATGGGTTTAGCCTACTAGCAACAGAACAAAAAAATTTAATTACTAAATTATTTTGACTTGTACTCGAAACTTCAGGATTATGAAGTCCGAGTACGAGTCGTTGCAATTGGCCCACACGGTTCCCCTCGTATCAAAAATTATTTCTTATTCATGATGAGTAATGTACCTCGGCTAACAATGATCGTTCTCTTTCCAATTTCTGCTAGTTTCTTGCTTCCAATTCTGCCTCGTGATGGAAACAGAATTATTCGATGGTATACCCTGGGAATCTGCATATTGGAATTCCTGCTGATTACTTATATTTTTCATTGCCACTTCCAATTTGATTTCCAATCCATCCAGTTAGTAGAGACGTTTAACTGGATAAACTCCATAAATTTCCACTGGATATTAGGTATCGACGGACTTTCCATGAGTCTTGTTTCACTTACGGGTTTTGTAACCACTTTGGCAACCTTAGCGGCTTGGCCGATCACTCGTAATACACGGCTATTCCATTTTTCGATGTTAGTTATGTATAGCGGTCAAATTGGATTGTTTGCTTCCCGCGACATCTTACTTTTCTTTTTTATGTGGGAGCTGGAACTGATTCCAGTCTATTTACTTCTATGCTTATGGGGCGGGAAAAGGCGTCCATATTCGGCCACGAAATTTGTCTCATACACGGCTGGTGGCTCCATTTTTCTTTTGGTAGCAGCCTTAACCACGAGTTTTTATGGAAGCGAAGTACCCTCTTTCGACATTCAAGTTTTAATGAGTAAGTCATACCCCATCTCGTTGGAAGTTGCTCTTTATTTAGGTTTTTCAATTGCCTATGCGGTTAAATTGCCAATACTCCCTTTTCATACTTGGTTGCCAGACACTCATGGAGAGGCACATTACAGCACATGCATGTTACTAGCTGGGATATTATCAAAAATGGGAGGATACGGACTGATTCGAATCAATTTGGAATTACTGATCCATGCGCATCTTTTTTTTCGATCATGGCTGATATTGCTCGGAGCAATTCAGATTGTATATGCTTCTCTAGCTTCTATGAGTCAGCGTAATCTCAAGAGAAGGATAGCCTACTCGTCAATTTCCCATATGGGTTTCGTAGCAATCGGAATTGGTTCCGTGACAGACGCGGGTATTAATGGAGCCATATTGCAACTGATTTCCCACGGCTTAATTGGTGCGGCGCTATTTTTCCTCGCGGGCACTTGCTACGATAGGACGCGTACCTCCTTTCTTGATGAGTTGGGGGGAATAGCAACTTCGATGCCTAAACTATTTGTCATATTTAGTGCATTCTCGTTGGCATCTCTTGCATTACCAGGAATGAGCGGTTTCGTATCGGAATTATTGGTATTTCTGGGAGTTATCACCAGCAAGCAATACTCCTTTTCATTTAAGGCAGGAATTACAGTGTTGGAGGCAACTGGTACAGTATTGGCTTCCATCTACTTGTTATCCATGTTACGCCGAATGTTTTATGGTTACAGGTTGTCCAATGAATCAAATCCTTATTTAATTGATTTTGGTCCAAGGGAGGTATTCACCTCGACTTGTCTCCTTCTACCAATACTAGGTATCGGTTCATATCCAAATTTAATTTTACCTTTACGGAATAGTGAAGTGCTCTCAATATTGTTTTCATATTCAGCTATGAGGTGAAGGTGTAGGAAAAATCTGACTTAACTAAATTACATCCTCTTAAAGAAGTTGATACAAAAAAATGATTTTATTTTCGATTCTTACTCAGTAGAACAGCTTGTCAATTCTAGCTGTATCAGTGATACTTAATTTATGTACACTTGTCATTTCCCAACTGCTTATGTTTGCAACCGCTAGCATAAGTTGAAGTAAACCGGGATGGAGAAACAAAAACAGACAAACAAGTAGAGGCAGTTCTGCTCATCTATTAACTGTTTGTTTTTGTTCCCCTCTCTTGTAACTATTTTTCTCCACTAATTTTTATCTCGTCTACTCAGTGAAATCGAAAACCTAGTAAACCCATTTTTTTTTTAATATTAGCCATCCGTAGTTTAGTTTATATTAGCCATCCGTAGTTATGTAATCCGACTCCCAACAAGTTGACTCCCGAGAAGCGAATCCAAACTAAAGAAAAACCTGTGGATGCTGCCGCAGCTGGCCCCTCCCCCATCCACCTGTTAGTTATTTTAGTGTGAAGGTAAATAGCGTGTATCGGCCGAGTTACTAGCGCCCAGGTTTCTTTAGGGTCCCAGTTCCGATAAGATCCCCGAGCTTCATTAGCCCGCACTGCTCCAGAAAGTATACCAATGGTTAGTAGAGAGAATCCCAAACTTATGATTTGGTACGTCCATCTATCTAATCGATTAATTAATTGACATTTTTTTGAATTTAGGAGTGATGGATAAAGGAAACTCCGTACATCAGTTCCGCTGAGAGTGCTCAATTTCAATGAAGTGCTGCAATAATTGTGTCTTGAGTCGAAGACGCGGTAATTTTTTGTTTCACTGCGAGAGATACTCGGTAGAGGTATTGCCGACAAAGATCCACACAGCAGGGTTGCATAACTCGGTAGCGTCGTAGTTACATGCATCATCGACCGGTGAGACTGCGAGGCAGGTACTAATCGCGTGGATTGCTGCATCCCTTCGGGTAGACCTAAGGTAGCAGAGGCGTGAGTCGACATGGCACTCGGCGCTGTAATTGCACCCGACAACCCATTCTGATTCCTGACTTCTAACATTACGTATGATAAAGAGAAGCTCCATGAAAGAAACATCGACGACTCGTACAGATTGCTCAGTGGTAGGTGCTTAGTTTGTAACCATCGAATTACTGAAAACTCCGTCGTACAGAAGAAAGCAATTGCCATACTACTCTTGCTAAGTCTCCCTAGACTATCAAATTCATAAAATAAAGTGACCGAATTTATCGAAGTGGCAGAGGGAAGCATCAAAAACGAGATGTGGATAAAAGCGCGTTCCATATAGGTATACGTCGTAATGGAGGAAGACCAGTAAATCAATCCAACTTGATTTGATAATCTCTAAATCAATTGAAACCGAAGTAATATTTTTCTTTTTTTCTTTAAAGTGAAGAGGGATGAGATTACCGCTTCCACAACTTAAATAGAAATTATTACCTAATTTTCATTGATTTGAAAAGTCTCCTGAACCAGATAGAATATATATATATATATATATATATATATATTACGAAAATATATATCTGCATATTGATAGGTAGTTTCTATTTACCAATTTGAGATGTAGAAGTAAAAATTGGAAAGTTTTAAAATGCCGCTACTCGGATTCGAACCGAGATGCTCTGGCACTGCTTCCTAAGAGCAGCGTGTCTACCTGTTTCACCATAGCGGCTTCTTCTTTTTAATATATATATATATATATATATGCAAAATCATTTTATACCAGTTTGGAATGGTACGTCAACGTTTACTCGCGCAAGATGTAGAAAATTTGAGGGTATACTATCGAAACATGTTGGAGGTGGCAAGATAGGAGGGGAGCTCCCTTGGAAGGGGTCGCTGCAACAGCTAAGGAATTTAGCAGATGATTCGCGAGGCAAGGTGGTATTAGCACTAGTATATGACGCCATAAAGATAGAAATCGATATATATTTGTATATATCTATATATATACAACGGAATATGGCGCAGTTTGGTAGCGCGCCATCTTGGGGTGATGGAGGTCACAGGTTCGAATCCTGCTATTCCGAATGAACATGGAGTAACCGGGTCTATGAAGAGTTACTAGGTTTAGTGCTTTTACAGACATAGATGTAGGCAAGCAATTGACGAATTAAAATCATTTGGAAGCGTTTCGTCATCTCAAGCCCCGTGGGAGAAACTCCGAAAGAAAAGAAGCAAAAGATCAATATTTTTAACTACTTATTTTCTTTCGGAGTCGTTTGTCTCGTTCCTGTCGACACCTCGAGAAGATATAGTCCCCTATCTTCTCCCGTTACCTCGATTTCCACCTGTCCCCATTTATCGACATCAAATAGCAACTATCCATTATTTAATCATTAACTCCTGCAGCGGCAAACCCGTTTTACGTCTCAACCTGTTTGGGCTCAACATTCGTTAGTCAAGTTTACTTACGTTATAATTTGGGTAAATACTTATCGACGAGTATCGAAACAGTTAGACAAAATACTTCGAATTCTTGGTGAAGTATTCCATACTACGAAATTAGATTTTCCGTCAACCTCAGTTGTACCAGTACTGGCTGGTGCCACATCACCCCTTCCCGTTCCGAAGTTCCTCATCCAGTCATTTAGTTTATATCTAAATACGTATTATATATACGTATTTTTTTGGTGGAAGAAAAAAGATACTCCTAATTTTTTTGCGAATTTCTTTTTTCCGTCATATAGTAAAAACTTTTCGAACGACCAGTTAAGACAGATTGGGCCAAAGAAAAAGCCTTTGACGCTACCTCTGCAGGTGCAGTTTTCCATGCGCGATTACGAATTTTTTTCCTCGATCTGGAGGTTCTTTTCTTAGGGACTGCCATATATCTATCACTTTTTTGCAAGTAACTTAAAATTATGTTGATACGTATCGATGGAATAGATATAATAAGAGAAAGACTAAATAGAAATGAGCGCGAACGAGGAGAAATAAGAAAACCATGAAGTTCTATGTCATTACGTCGATTTTATAAGTATCTACTTATTGATTCAATATAAAAGGCTAGCTAAGATTTGTTTAGGTCTTTGCCACCGAAATTAATGGAATCAACCGCGAATCGAGTCGCATTTTCTCTATATCCGAAAGTTCGTCATTTTTTCTTCTTAGAGTGAATCTGTTGTATCACTAGTTTTTTCTTGAAACAACCATGTAAGATTCTGCCTCTGACAGCTGCATCATCCAACCACGGATAGCCAAAATTGATGCCAGATCCATGACGAATAAGTAAAACCCGATTTATCGATATTTTCATATTGGACGTCAACGAGTGTCGAACCGGAGCGAAGTGCTGAGCATCGTGAAATCTTCCCTGTTCTACTCGGAGTTGCTTACCGCCGATGTCAATTATTGCATATTTATTCATCCTAATTTTCTCTTTCTATATCTCCATTTTTTTTTAATACTAAAGAAAAAACAACGAGGGTGCGATTTGCAAACCTATTCAAAATCGAATCATCTGAAATAAGTATCTCGGGCATCTTTAAATATTGTCAAGTTTTTTATATATTTTTAAACGTAAAACTGAAAAAATCGTACAAATGAAATTTCTCGTTTAATTAAAAGTTAATTAAATAATTAGCATATATTCTATTTTATATTGTTCCCAGATTTTTATTTTTGACTCCTAATCAGAAGAAGTTGAAAACGATAACAAATTGAATTTGGATTTAATACGCCCGTGGAACTCTCAAATAAATATGCTTGTCTCATCCCCCTGTGTCCGTTGGTAGCTTCTCGTTTGACCGGATTCGTTTCGTTTTTTTTCCCGAAAGCAACAAGAAGCTTACGGCGCCCGTGCGCTGCAGTCAACATCTTCTCGTTAGCCATCGCTATGTTTGTTTCCTTCTCATTATTTTGGAAACAGGCTGCGACTCACTCCATCCAGCAGTATCTGTGGTCCCGGATTCCAGAAAATGATTTCCATTTGAAGATAGGTCTTCTGATTGATCCTCTTACTCTTGTTATGGCAATATTAGTTACTACCGTGGGTATTTCAGTGATGGTTCACAGCGATAGTTACATGTGTCACGACTAGGGATACGCACGTTTTTACGCTTATCTTAGTTTGTTCACCGCATCAATGTTGGGGTTAGTTTTTAGTCCCAACCTGATACAGATTTACGTATTTTGGGAATTAGTTGGGATGCGTTCTTACTTGTTAATAGGTTTTCGGTTTGCAAGATCGAGTGCCGCAAATGCTTGTCAAAAAGCTTTTGTCACCAATCGCATAGGAGATTTCGGGTTGCTGCTGGGTATATCAGGCATCTATCGGATAACTGGTAGCTTCGAGATTTCCGAATTGTGTGACTGATTTCTCGAATTAAATAACGACGGCATCATCAATCCGATCTTTGCTAATACGATTGCCCTTTTATTTTTTTTAGGTCCGGTTGCCAAGTCTGCCCAATTTCCACTTCACGTATGGCTACCAGATGCCATGGAAGGACCTACGCCCATATCGGCTCTCACTCACGCAGCTACTATGGTGGCCGCCGGAATTTTCTTACTAGTTCGAATTTTCAACTTTATTTCGATATTACCTGCAACCATGTATGCTATTTCCTGGGTAGGTGGAGTAACAACCTTGTCAGGTGCCACATTGGCTCTTGCTCAGAGAGACCTAAAAAGGTGTTTGGCCTATTCTACCATGTCTCAGTTAGGATATATGGTACCAGCTTCGGGTATCGGCGCTTCTCGATCCGCTTTGTTTCATCTCATTACACATGCTTATTCGAAAGCTTCGTCATTTTTGGGCTCCGGTTCAGTTATTCATTCCATGGAAAAAGTGGTCGGATACTCTCCTACTAGAAGTCAAAACATGTTTCTAATGGGTGGATTACGAAAACACATGCCAATTACTGGAATTACCTTCCTTCTGGGCACCCTTTCCTTATGTGGCATACCCCCGCTATCCTGCTTCTGGTCTAAGGATCAAATTATTACCGAAAGTTGGCTGTGCTCCCCTTATCTTGGGTTGACAGCTTCTACTACAGCAGGACTTACCGCGTTTTATACGTCTCGTATTTACCTTCTCACTTTTGAAGGAAATTTTCGTGCTAATCAGATAAATTACATCGGTTTCGATACTTTCTTCCCATCTGAAATTACTACCACTTCGTGGGGTGGGGCTCAATCGGAATCATTTACCAAACAAACCCATAATAATTTCATATCTGTAACAGATATGGGACGAAACGAAGTTACAGAAACGATAAATTCTTCGATCGCCCATCCCCCCGAGGACGAGGAGGACCCCATTTGCGAAGAAGCAATTCAAACTTTTTCTGGGCAAAATTTGCTACATCCCCAAGAATCAAATTTTTGCATGGTATTGCCTCTGATTATTTTGGCGACACCCACTGTATTCGCTGGATTGGTAGGAGTTTATCCAACTCAAGAAGGAGCTGGTATGGACCTCCCGTTTGACTGGCTAACTTCTCTTCCGTCTCTCTTTGAAATTAATAAACATTTTGAAAATTTGATGGAAATATTAATAAGCTCAACCCCTTCGCTGATTTTATCTCTTATTGGGTTCCTAATTTCCCGCAAAGCTTATGGACAAGTTGATAAACCTGTTAATACAAAAATTTATGATAAACTCAAAAATAGAAATTTATTAAATACTTTTTTATTTTCTACCAGAAGTTGGTCCACAAGTCGGGGTTATATTGATTATTACTACAACATCTACTTCACGCGGGGTATAATCCTAATTAGTAAGCTTGTTTTGTATTTCGATCAATGGGTAATCGATGGATTTATTAACGGAACTGGCACATCAAATCTCTTCAGTGGAGAGGGTATACGACGCGGAAAAAATGGTAGAATATCTCAATATCTATTTGGATTAATTATTGGAACTATTTTCCTGATGCAGCTAGTTGTTGATTTTCCAATTCCGCCCTTGCCGTAAGCTGCTACTTTCGTTTCGCGAAGCTCCAATTCGTGTTCATTTCTCCCGACTATTGTTCATCTTCCCCATCTCTATCTTTCTTATTTTTGCTACTTCTATTTCTCAAAGATATTACTTCTTTCTATGAGGTAGGAGAATCCTGCGGCTATTCTACTATGCTTCTTGGAGGGGGGGAAATAGGAAGTACTAATTGGTGACCGATCGATACAGATCGTGGGGGGCTTGTGGGGTTGATCTCGACCTCGATCGGTTGACCCCCCCCCCCCCTCTCCCACGATTCGGGTACCCTCCCATTCAAATGGGATTGCCATCGCCGCCGCCTACTCCTATAATGAATGGGAGTTAGGGTGTACGCGAAGTCTACTTCACAAAATGTCGGGGAAAGCTTAACGTCTTACAGATTTAGAAGCGATTCGAAGAACAAAGGAACAGAGGTCTTTGAGTGCGTATGAGACTGAATCCCCTACCACTTTCCTCGGTAGCTCAGCGGTAGAGCGGTCGGCTGTTAACCGATTGGTCGTAGGTTCGAATCCTACCCGGGGAGATTCGTTCGAATCTGCGTCAATAATTCCTAGTAATTGGGTGGTTGTGTTTCCCACATATGCCAAATCAAATTGTGTTGGACCATGATCCACCAACCAGTGAATGATTCACTATCGTGCTTATTTCCAGCTTTAACAATTGAGGAAGAAAAAGATTTGTACGTTCTCACCCCTCGAATACCCCCGAGACGAGGACCCTGCCTATTATTAAGAACTATTAATGAGGTCACCTTTCTTTTGGGGGTCCCCTCTTCAATTCCGGTGTATTGAATGATTGAAATGGGCGAATCAGTAAGTCATCTGGGGAGGGGACTAAATCCACAATTTTAGAAAGGATCTATTCCAAGCGTGATGTTAAGAAGCTGTTTTGCAAAATCCCTATGGAATAAGCTATTGTCCTTTCTCAATCTTCTTTCTAAGCAGAGAGACTCATATAGAAAATGGCCTTCAGTTCCTTAACTATTTGATATGCTACGGGAAAATGATTTATATCAGTAAAAGGAAAATATAGATCTTCCTTTTACTGAATTTGGCTTATAATTACATCGCTAGAGATCTAGACAGAATGAAGGGTATCTAAGATTTGTTCTATGAACTTTCATGAACAAAATTGTTTCGTCGTTTGATCCAGTGACGCCCCACCAAACCAGAACGGATGGGATAGATATTAATAAATTTCAAGCAACATATTATAGATAAGAAAATCCTGAAATGGGCAATGGTTTCGCCTCATCCATTTGTTTCTATGAACCAGAAGCCTAAACCGAATAAATCGCTCCGGAAAATCTTCTGCTACCACGTAGGAATCAAATCGAGCGGGACTAAATGTCTGCGGATATTGCAGATGTATATCCATAGAGGAAATTTCTTTGACGTATTCGGAATCTCGCTCCTCTTCATCCAAAGGGAGATTATTCCACCGCTTAATAGATGAGTTAGGTTTCAATTTTGGATTATCTTCACTATTATCTCCACTATTATCTTCACTATTATCTTCACTATAGAGAAAGAAATTTTTAATTTTTTTATTTGACATTTTATTAAGGTGCTGCCTTCTCATACCGTAAATGGTGTAAAGCCTCCGCGCCAGTTTTTTCGTCGGCAACAAGCTGCGACGCGAGGAAGGAATGTTAGGATCTGGCTGGAACAGAAGCATGGGGTCCCAGATGAAGCGCCCCCCGAAGAGTCGAGTCGTTTCATCTAATCGATTACAGTGTGTTTCATATTCATTAGATGAGTCGCCGGATATTCCCAATTCGAGAAATTGCTCGCGTAACAACATATTATCCAACCGGTTTTCCAATCTTTTAACAAATTTATCTGTCACATTAGTCGCAGATTTTTCAAAACTAAATAGATATCCGCTTTTCTCACACCATTTACTTCTGTCACCCTTAATCTTATTGAATTCGAAATCTTGTTGGGGTATATAATTCCGATTTTGGTAAAGGAGAATTAAATTATACAAATGATTGGGTTCAGATGATACCCTCATCAATTCATAAGCCCCGCTTCGCAGGAAACGGAGACGCCAAGCCTTATGGGACCAAGTGATCTCGCGCGACACTTCCGTCGGACTTGAGTTTATTAGTTCGGGTGACTGTTGCAGTTCGAAGTCGGTTAGACTGCTAAATCCCCCCTTTCTCATAAATTTAGAAGAACGACTTGGAGAGGTTACACCTGAACAATACTTGGGTTTACCGATAGGAACGGAAAAGGAAAGACTACTACCGCGTCGACTTCCGTCTCTACAAATTTCCGAACGTGAGAAATTAGTCGAGAGGTTTTCTAGTACACCACAAGCTAGGTTCAAGTCATTCTCTACGAGTTTGTCAATAACAATGAAATTTTCTTTCTTTCTCATATCCATTTGGAGCGAATCGCGAGCTACTAATCCAGCTAGTATCCCTAGGATATGCGAAAATAGAGTGAATTCATTAAATGTTGACTCGGTTATTGAAGGTTCCACATACCAGTTAGACAAATAGTAAAATCGCATTTTCAACGCGTTACGACCAATATATGTATTCGTGAGATAGGTATCTATCAAACTATTCTTTGAGGTAGCTTCCGCTATCTCGTGAGAAAAGATGTCCCATTCAGAACCGGATTCTATCCCATTGCCCGTATCACTAGCAGTCGAATGTTGTCTATGCAAAGCTAATTCAATTGCGTCGCTACATATAATCTTACTTCTTCTGGAAGTACCTATTAATAACGCCTCATTAGCAAGAAGGAATAAATCTCGTCTACTATAACCCGTAGTTCCAGACCCAGTACCTTCAATAAGAGGAAGGGGCGGATTAGCCCCCATTTCGCAACCTTTGATACGTAATAGAATTGGTAAATCTTTTTGACGTTGATACCCGTTGGATTTTCGAAAGTTTATCAATTAGTTTAACCGGTTCGGAGCTATTGGAGCTGGATCTATCCTCGCAGGTACGTGAGTCGTAGCGATAACAACATTCTTGCGCATGTTAGAATTGCCGCGCCTGTCACCAATACTTTTCAATATTTGGCAAAGTAAGAACTTGGGATCAGCTTCTAGCTTATGATACGAACGATGAATATTCAATTCATGAATATCTTGAATCCATAGTGTACAGGGAGACATCTCTTTCGCCATTTCAAAAACGAAATTTAATCGGTGTACGCTTTCTTTCGAAATGAAATTTCCACGTACATTATTGAAAAAGGATCGGTTGTATATCAGCTTTTTCATTGGTAGTTTCACCACTGGAAAGTAGGAATCGAATGCTACATCTCTAATAATGGAAGATCGGCCAGTTTCTATGGGTCCTACTAGCAAAATTCCTTTAGATGGTAATAATCCCGATTGGAGTGAGATAGGTATGTCATGACATGGCATATTTAGTAGACTGCCTCTTCGTCTCGTTGTTACTGAAAATAGAATATTTCTCTCGAGGGCGGAAAAAGACCACTTCTCCGCAGGATCCAACTTACGGATCTTGTGACTCAATAGATCATTTTGCCAGAATTGACGTAAGTATGCCAAAACATTAGATCTTTCTTGTGGATAAGGTTCATGAGAAATCTCGTTGCTCAATAAATCATAATTAGAGTTCAATTTCGACACATACCTATAAAGAATTTTATTCGTCACTAAATGTTGAGTCAGTAGTTCTTTCTTACTATCTAAGATATCGGGGCTTTCTTTATGAAATATCCATGAATCGATTTCATCTTTCACAAAGAAGAAAAAGATTATATTATTTATATAATTCAAGAATCTATTCAAAGAATAGATTAGTAGATCTCTCGTTGACATTTAGCTTGTCGAAGGGGAATGCATTACCTCTTTCAAATAGGATCCACGCGTTGGGTCTGTCAAATATTCAATAGTATTGAAACGTTTCCATAAATGAAAGGAATTGGAACCCGAAACGGCAGACAAAGGGTGTTTGCATAATGCAAGAACAATTAATACTGAAAGGATGAAGTAATAGAAGATAGACCTAGTGGAAAATTGAGATACTGACCATCCTCCCGAATGTAAAATCTCCGCTTCATCAGGAATTTCTTCGAAAATAAGAAGACCTATCTCGGATACTATAGTATTGATAGAATCGTTGTCGAATCTCAATCCTAGGCTTTGCAGTCTTTGGGATAAATAGGCTTTCGCGCCATCTATTACATCTTCAGCCACTCTTTTATAAATTCTAGGAAAATTATGATTTGAGTCATAACTTATTTTAAGTCCTATTTCTGGATATGTTTCTCTAATCAGGTCGTAGAAGTATTTCCACCAGGTGGGGGTAAAAAACCAAGGTATGTAATCTCTAAATAAGCTCCATTTTTCACCGATATTGTCTTTCCAAAAGATCCAAGAGATCTTATATCTGTTCAAATCTTTTAATAATTCATTGAAATTGATAAAGTTGGATGGACGAATAGCCTCCCTCCGTATAGATTGATCCGCAAAGTCCGTATCTTCGTACGCAACCTCCTTTCCAATCGATTCTGCTACAGATCTCGATGTTACATCGTTGCATAATGGGAGTCTTAGCGACCAATAAGATGTTTCCAATTCTTCTGGTTCCCCGAAATACTTAATAGACAAATTCTTCTGATAGACTCGATCCAATACCAGATTCTCGAGACGAGGTTGGGGTTGCCGATCCGACGACGAATCGGAGTTTATCGACGTTTTCTCCAAAGAAACTCCGTCGCTACTGCACGAATATAGAAGTGACTCTATCGTTTCACGAGGAGATAAGTTCAAACTCGCCAGTAACCTCTTCAGATCCGAAATAGAATTGGAAAGTCCATCTGAATGAGTTACTAATGCTGTGGATTCATGCAGATTAGATAAAATAAATTGAATTGGTGTGAGTACGTGACCAGCAACCTCCCCCGCTGTTTGTTTTGATAAGTTGGATGACAACGAATCCGACAGTTGGGGATGAATAAATGAGATGGTATCAGATGAGATGGTTTCATCTTCGGAGCCCACATAGAAGTTTTCTAAGACGTTGAGATAACTACTGTTGCATCTCCCAGTAAAAAAATTCCTTTTGATTCTCGGAATAAAGTTGCTTCCAGCACAGTTCCGTATAGGTGAGTCGTCTAGAAAGTTTAGTTTATTAACCTGATCGGAGATGTATCTCGAAATATTCTCACCAATATCTCTAGTTGAACCTCCCCCACGGTTTAAATCATGCAGAAACAGATTCCAAAATTGCCTCCCCGTAATGGAAAAGTCATCGCCTGAAAATCCTGCTCGGATAGATTCGATGCGGGGCAACCCAATAGAAGTAGGATTCGCTGCAGGTTCCAGCTCGGTCGAAGAGCCTACCGATTTCTTACTCATTAACAGTTTGGATTCAATGAATAAACTCTTTTTTCTCTCAAGAATTGTTTTGAGGAAAAGTATCTGTTCATCAATGTAACCATCGAATAAACTTGATAAAAGATCAAGCTTCGTGAGATCTATCTTGTTTAATTTCTCGAGATCTATATCGTTCAATTTTTCGATGCAATAATCAATGGTATATATCAAAACTTTCTGGCGAGTAACCTCAGCAACAATCATTTTATAAAGAAATAAAACATTGAGAAATCGATGAAAATATTTTTCGTTCTGTTGGTTGCTACCACCGAGACTGACACCAATATTACTGAGTAATTCGCTTCTTATTATTGATACACGGCAAATTGATTCCTCCAAGTCATACTTTAAGACTTCCCCGACGGGGAAAGAAGACGAATCCTCGGTCGTATCGAGCCATCTATGCACATTTGACTGAACATTTCTATACTCATCAATTTGAAAAGTAATATATTCGTTCAATAGGCGCCCTACGTTATCTTTCCATTTCGATACTATTTATTCAGTTGCAATTCTTGTTACACCGGTGTACCCCCCGATCCCCGTCCAGCCATCCAACCGATATTTTATTTGGAAGAAATATTCAGTAGATAATGCGCAGAAATAGTCATAGAAAAGAAATATGTATGTTGAGTAGAGAGGTATGATTCTATTTCGTCCATACAATCTAACTAAAAAATATATTGAATGTATGTTACTCTCTTCTTTCAATTAGTTTGAAAAAGTAGTATTTTCACTTCGATTACTTATTTCTCTAAGTATACCTAAAAAAGATATTTGAAAATAGTTTGGAAGAATCTCACTGAGGTGTCTGCTACTCGCTAGCCCAAGTTTTTTGCCAGATATTTGAGTAAGCGGCATGTCGCCCTTCATTTTCAATGGAAATCCTTTCCCAGATTTGACGCTATTACTGACGTCAGTAACTACTGCCCCATCAGAAATCAGATTCGATTTCTCGATTATCAAGAGAATTTTGGTGAGTTGATTTATTAATCCATCTCTCATTTGTGAATAAGTGTGTAGAATGGGGAATTCTTCCCCATTTTTGTCACAATCTAATCCGGATATACAGCCACGAAACGACGTCGTTTTCTTACAAGACGTAAATGAAGACAAGTTGGAAAAGGCTTCTCGCTCGAAATCAAATCCCGATCTATCTCCCTGGTGATCTGCTGAATCTCCGGATTCAAGTAACGCATCGTCATAGGAGTTTAATACTACGGGACTTAATGAGTCGTTTCTCAATTGTGTTGCTTGTAACCGACCCGGATCTCGCTTGTTACGATTTTCCCAAAAGAATAATGAATCAAAATCACTTTGGTTGTTTTTAGAAACTACCAGATAGTTGTAGAATTTGAAAAACCTACGTGAATTTTGTAAACACCTACCCCTACAAAATACTTGAATCCTTTCAGGATCATCCTTGGATATATCTCTGCCAAAGAGTGAACCCCTCACTACGCATGCCTTCCATCTACCGGAAACCAGAGGAATCATCGCATCATAGCGAACTTGCTTCTCTTCTTTCGTCGAACCTGCAGAAATATCTTCGTTCAAACCTAAGTAATGGGAAACAGATATTCTCCCCTTTCCACTCCTTCCAACAGATAAAGATCTTTCGAATCGGAGAAAGCAGTCGCAGGAAAAATCACCAAGGTTTTCCGCTTGTTTCTCTCTTACTCCGTCACCCCCATTAACGACTCCCGTTAGTACAAAACTTCCTTCGATCGACCTTTTGTCACTCAAGCAATGCATAGAAATTAGTATTGTTAGCAACATCAGCATCTCCAGGGTGATGCCACTATCTCTTTTTAGTGAATCACGCAGATTGCGTAGAAATAGTGAACTTAGAAATCACAAGTCAGATAATCTGATAAAAGGTTCACAATTGGAAGATGGACTAATTAAAAATTCTTTGAGATGTTGGTTTTTCAATGATTCGAAGAAGTGATCTAATAGACTGACTTCTACTAACTCCGAAATTTTAGATGAAAAATCTGGACTTCCTACGCTTTCTCTTGCCACCTTTTTTACCTTATCTTCTTTTTTCATATTAATTTTATGCGGTAGATACTATCTATTTCCCACATTTATTATACCAATAATATTGAAAATTTCAAGATAGGATGAAATACATATTTCAAACGAGTCTAGTGATTTCTGTGAATAGTCGTATCCAAAATTGGAATTAGATCGGGAATTCTAAATTGTTATTGTCGGGGAGACCCACACAAATCCCATCCACCTTAACAGTTCTTCCCTGTTCCAAGCAGAGCGATGGGATCGAGTTACCCAATTGGATGGGCGAACGACGGGGATTGAACCCGCGCGTGATGGATCCACAGTCCATTGCCTTGATCCACTTGGCTACGTCCGCCCCCTCTGTTGATTCAGTTGGCTCCCCACCGGACGTGAACAAGATCTATCCGTTAGGCAGTCTAGATAGGTCCTTCGGTTGATACACATATTAGCTGCATTTATATAGCAAGACAATAGAAAATATTTGAAATGAGGAATACACTCCTTCTTTTATCCAAAAGATTGGGGTGGGAGATTACAAGCATTCTGCAAATCGGAGTAGGAAACTTCGTAATCTATTAAATCGCAGAAGGATATTCCAAATAGTTTTCAGAATTTAAGGTTGGAAACTGATAATCGTGAAATTGTGAGAAGCTGCTACCATTCTTTTCATTCGTTCCACCGCACGAACTTTCATCTCATTGGACACCAAATCTCCCCTAAAGTTGAGAGATTTGGTATCCAGTTGTGCTGCATAACCAGACGGATGTTATCCGTTTATAGAAGGAGCTTCAGCAGAAGCCAAGTCTAGGGGGAAGTTATGAGCGTTACGTTCATGCATGACTTCCATACCTAGGTTAGCACGGTTTATGATATCAGCCCAGGTGTTTATGACACGACCTTGGCTGTCAACCACGGATTGGTTGAAGTTGAAACCATTCAAGTTGAATGCCATGGTGCTAATGCCTAAAGCGGTGAACCAAATACCTACTACGGGCCAAGCAGCTAAGAAGAAGTGCAGAGAACGAGAATTGTTGAAGCTAGCATATTGGAAGATCAAACGACCGAAATAGCCGTGAGCAGCTACGATGTTGTAGGTTTCTTCTTCTTGACCGAACTTGTAACCTGCATTAGCAGACTCATTCTCAGTTGTTTCTCTGATCAAACTAGAAGTTACCAAAGAACCATGCATAGCACTGAATAGAGAGCCGCCGAATACGCCAGCTACACCCAACATGTGGAAGGGATGCATAAGGATATTGTGCTCAGCCTGGAAGACGATCATGAAGTTGAAAGTACCAGAAATGCCTAGAGGCATACCGTCAGAGAAACTTCCTTGACCAATTGGGTAGATCAGGAAGACGGCGGCAGCAGCTGCGACAGGAGCCGAGTACGCAACAGCGATCCAAGGACGCATACCTAGACGGAAGCTTAGTTCCCATTCGCGACCCATGTAGCAAGCTACACCAAGTAGGAAGTGAAGAACGATAAGTTCATAAGGACCACCATTGTAAAGCCATTCATCGACGGAAGCTGCTTCCCAGATTGGGTAGAAATGTAACCCAATAGCTGCAGAAGTAGGGATGATAGCGCCAGAGATAATGTTGTTACCGTATAACAAAGAACCAGAAACGGGTTCGCGAATACCATCAATATCTACAGGAGGAGCTGCGACGAAAGCAATGATGAATACAGAGGTTGCGGTTAGCAAGGTGGGAATCATTAAGACACCGAACCATCCGATGTAAAGACGGTTTTCGGTGCTGGTAATCCAGTCGCAGAAGCGACCCCATAGGCTTGCGCTTTCGCGTCGTTCTAAAGTTGCGGTCATGGTAATTTTCGGTTTTCAAGAAATAATTAGTGATTCCCCAGGCTAGTAAGCTTGTTAATTTATAATATATCACAAAAACTAATCTGTGTCAACCGAAATTAATTGAGTCCCCAGAATTCCCGGATATTGGGGCTTCTTCCCAATATCTCAAACAATTTTTACTCCATGTGATGCGCGTCCCAATCAATTTCAGTCTCTGAAAAACTGGTCATGCGTCAAGCCTTTCTGCGAGGCACTCCGCAACTCTGCATTGGCCCCCCTCCCCCCGCTACCCTATTAGGATTAGGAGGAGTCTAATAATTAACAACCTAAGAGAGAAGTAGTTGCCAATCCCCACTTGTGGCTTAGATTGGACACCCGTTATTCGTCGTTCACCCCTCACTCAACCACTTCTTCGTAGTGCTTCTTGATTCCCAGATAGTTTGTGCCCCGGTTCCAATCCACGACGAAAATATTGTGGATTGGAACGAATCCGAAACTAACGGAAATGGGCAAAAGCTTTGTTGGCTTCCGCAACTTTATGAGTCTCCTCTTTCCTCCGTATGGCACTACCGGAATTTCTGGCGGCATCCATTGATTCATCACTCGATCTTAAAGCCATACTTCGACCTGAGCGTTTTCGACACGCGATTAATGACCACCGGATAGCCGAAGCTTTTCCCTCTGCCGGTACTACTTCAACGGGAACTCGATAAGTTGATCCACCTACACGTTTGGTTTCTGTCACTACGTCGGGAGTTACCCCGCGCACCGCCTGTCGCAGAACAGACAGTGGGTTCCTATTTGTCTTTTACCTAATCCGCTTCATAGCCTGATAGAAAATCTGATAAGCCGGTGATTTCTTGCCATTTTTCAGGATACGATCAACTAGCATATTGACTAATCGATTACGATAAATTGGATCTGATTCGATAGTTTTCTTTCTGTTCACTACACTGCTCCGATGTAACACGAGTTTACAAATATAAATATGTCAGATTTCAATCAATTCTTTTATTTCAATGGTATCTTAGGCTACTATTTCGGCTTCTTCACTCCATATTGTAGGGTGGATCCACCAATTAGTCGAGGATCTCCCTCCAAACCGCACGTGCGACTTTCATCGAATACAGCTTTCCACATGATTGACTAGAAACTATTCAAATGATTTTGAACCATTTATTTTTTGAGATGCAAATCATATTTACTCATTGCATATTGGGTATCCGTTTTCCCTTATTCCACGGATAAAAAAATCGAAATTTAGATATAGAAGAAGAAAATCTTGCAATTCAGTTATCTTACTAGGAATGTCCGTAGGTTTATCAATCCAATCAGTAGATGTGCATAAAGCCTTCACTGAATCTACGTAGTCGTAATCTAAACCTGTTCCAAGAGGAAAAGACGTCCCAAGATTTTCCAGGTGGGAGTCCAGGTAAAACTCAACTTAGTGGAGTAGAACACCTTAGACACCAAGTTGTTTCACACAAATAGATAGATAATAATTAATCTCTATCAATCTCTGTAGTAGCAGGCTTCAGTCCCCTTGCAATACTGGGTCAGCTACACATTTAACATATCAGAACAACTGATACGGAATCGTCGCAATGATACAAGTTGTGACAATGTTCTGCAACGCACTAGAACGCCCTTTTTT